AATTCACTTTCCCCATAGGCATCATATATAGAAAAGATACCCTATTTGATTTAAGTTAGGATTTAGATAGGATAGAATCCGTTATGTTCTGGGGTTTCCATATACTTATAATTGCTGTTATAATTGAAATTCAGAAGGTTTTTTTATTGAAAAGAATTAATACTGATTATTACAGATTTATTATGTATCAATTAAGATTTAGTTAGTTATCCATTTGGTAATTTTATGAATTATATTATATCATTAGAGAAACACAATTTGCAATTAAAATGCAAGAATCGTTCATCAATTTACAGTCAATAGTTAACGGTTCCCATTTCTCCTGAATTTTTTATTTTGTGACTGAAAATACATATTTGGTTTTTCAATAGAAAAAAAAAGGAAAACAGGATTGCAGATACACATAAAAAAAAAAACGAGGACTATTCTCATATATTTTGTATCGTTTTGGCGGCATGGCCGAGCGGTAAGGCGGGGGACTGCAAATCCTTTTTCCCCAGTTCAAATCCGGGTGTCGCCTCATCAAAAAAAGAATTGAAATTCTCTCTTTAGTTTTACTGATATAACTTGCATTTTTTTCCAGCAGAAGCAAGTGGAAGAAAAGGACTCTTTTTATTTGCTTGATTCGAAGCATCCGCGTTAGGGATTTGGTTTTCTAAAATAAAATCCTATAAATCATTGCGTCTAGGCTTCAAGGAAAGATTCTAATAATGAAAAGGAATCATTAAATCTTGATATGATAGTCTTTTGACTACTAATGTAGTGGCTGCTAACTGGTTCTTAAATGAGATTGGATATATGTATAGGGGATCTATTTTAGTTTCTGAAAGCGGAAGATACTTTATGTACTTATGAAAATAAAATCTCTGATTGTTCCCGGATTCAATTATTATTCTATTCAATAGAATTATCTATTGAATAGATAATTTTTTTTTGTTCTATAACTTTTTAGAAAGTTATATTAAGTAAAAAAGCGAATTCCTTCTTTTTGGTAACCCGCAGTCACGAATGGAATAGGCCGTCTCCCGAGCGACTCTATGAAACAATTAGAAGACGGTAAAGATTAGATCAAATGAGAAAGGAGTAGGTATGTGTGATCTAGCTTGATTCTCAACTTTTCTACTTTTTAAAAAATAAAATGGAGGGCAACAAAAAAAAGACAAAGTTTTTCCATTAGACTCAAAATCATATAAGAACTCGTTTGTTAGTTGATTGTTTCATCAATGGTGAATGGTGTTGTGCCTTAATTTTTTTTTTGACTCTGCACTAGTGATTTCACTATTATTAGTTAACAATAATGGAATAATTCTTTTATATTCATAGAGATAGGGGACATAATTCACATGGATATAGTAAGTCTCGCTTGGGCTGCTTTAATGGTAGTCTTTACATTTTCCCTTTCACTCGTAGTATGGGGAAGAAGTGGACTCTAGAAGTACTACTAATTGAGGAATCAACCTCAAACTGTATCAATTGTTTTATAGATTGTTCTGCCGAGCCTTTTTTTTTTTTTTACTTTTATACTGTTCAAAGAAAAAAGTTTTGCTTAGTAATTTGAAAATGTATATATACTTTTGACCCAAAAGAACATAGACATAGTGGTTGTCCAATAAGATGCTCCGCGTAATAAGATATTACCTCGGGCTAGTCACTCACATATTGCATGCTTACCACTCGTTTTATTAATTATTTTAGTTATGCTTTTTTTTGCTTTATGGAACTCATTTCATATCATGCTTAAAACGTTAAAGATGGGGTTTGCTAATGATTTTTGAAATCCGAAGAGAAGACCTTTCCACGGAACCGAACCCCTCTATCATTTAAAAATTGTTCAATCAATTACTTCTTTAGAATGGTAAAAAAATATTATTTTATTACTATATGCCCATAACATTTTTTTTCCATCATTGATTTGATTCTTCCGATGGATATCAGGATTCATATTGAAAAGAATCAGAAATCTATGAATTAGAATCATAAGAGTAAGAGTTGCCTTTCGAGATTGATTAGAATCAAGATAAACATAAATGAAATCAATAGATGAAGCAAAGAAATAGAATTGGGATACTGTGTACATTAACATTAGATATAGGGAATTAATCTATATGAAATTAATCTATATGAATATGAAGATATATATTGTAGGTTGATCTATATTCAACCTGTATATTTATATTTATACAGTAGAACTTTACACACTCCAATAACTATAATAGCTAGTATGGTAGAAGGATTCATAGATATCTTTCTACCATACTATCGGATCTCATAGAATACTGCTCTCGTAGAATACTGATAATTCTAGTACACTCATTTCATTTAAGACGCTAAATTTGAATCCTTTTGATTTTCGTTTTATTCTCTTCAGTCATTGATAAGAACTAAAAAGTAAAGTTTAATTCAAATTAATCACTTTGACTGATTGTTTTTACATATATTATAAGTAAAAAAGCAGTAGGAACTAGAATGAACAGTGTAGTAGCAATAAATGCGAGAATATTTACTTCCATAATTTCATCGTTTCATTTTTTTTTATTCGCAATAACTCAGGATTTAATCCCATAGAAATGATAAATCTTTGGCTTGTAAATTCAATAGTATGAATTACATCGCGATGATATCGAATCGTATTAGAATATCATGAATAACAATATCTGAACTATCAAATCAATTCATCGTCGAGAATTGAATAGTATAACATAGGAAGATCTTTTATCCATACCAAATTCTAAATTTTATTACTGATCCAATCAAAAATTTGTTTCTTTTAGTATTTTATTTATCATTAAAAAAAAAACTTTTTTCAACTTAAACTAAAAAAATAATAAAAAATGCCTTCGCTAAAAGAGATGGAATCCTTGTTTGATCTTAGTAATATCCTCTTTACTTGAATTAGGAATGGGACATATATATCAAAAGTCCAGTGTGAAATTTGAATGAGATAGATTCTTTAAAATTCAAATTCGTAATTTGAATTAATAATTGAGATTACACAAAATCGGAAAGATATTTTAATATGAAAAATTCTATCAAAGTAACTATGTGAAATTGATTTTATATCGTACAAATGGAATTTTTGTATGTGCTCCCCGAAACATATAGTACTCCTACAATCGGGAATAATTCAAAAAGCCAGGCCCATTCTGGTATCTATTGTTTGAATCCTGAATAGGATTCAAACAATAATTGTACTAATCTACATATGCCTTTCTCCCATGAAAAAGTACTTCTTGAAGAACTGCAAATTTCCAGATTTGTTTGATTTCATAATAAATGTGAAAAAATAAAATATAAAAACTATAAAACAAGAAAGATCCGAAAATTCTGTTATGTTATTTGTTCTCTCTTTTCAAATAAAGTAAGAGATGAATTGATATATCTATTTTGATTGGATTTCGATCCGTGTCGGGACTGACGGGGCTCGAACCCGCAGCTTCCGCCTTGACAGGGCGGTGCTCTGACCAATTGAACTACAATCCCAGGGAAAAAAATGTACAACATATAATATATGTTTATGATTTCATTGCCTTCAAACCCCTTCTATGTGGATCTATGTAGATTTTAGATTATATGTAGATGAAAATCTACATATTGTAACAGAGGCGCGAGTAATGTATTGATATACACACGGACATGCACTTTCATGAGAGGAGCATAGATTATTAGTCATTTTTATTTATTGCAAAATTGATTGCTAATCAAATCAATCTTTCAAAGAATAACGAAAAAAAAAAAGAGTTTTTTTTTTTTCGTTATTCTTTTCTTAAACTTGATACTTACAGATCCTAATCTGAATCGAGATCATTATTAAGATAATAATTTTTTGAAAAAAAAAAAAACAGAGCAAATAAATAGCAGTAGAAAGATATTCAAAAATCGGACTTTTTTTTTTATTCTTCCGTATCAAAAATTTATGAAGAAGAAAAAAAGGGTTATAACCTTTCATGGTGGATCGGCGAATAAGTGGGCCGAGCTGGATTTGAACCAGCGTAGACATATTGCCAACGAATTTACAGTCCGTCCCCATTAACCACTCGGGCATCGACCCAAGAAGAATCCATTCTAGGCTTCTTTTTTTGATAATTCCTGATCAACTTTCTTTCGTAGTACCCTACCCCCAGGGGAAGTCGAATCCCCGCTGCCTCCTTGAAAGAGAGATGTCCTGAACCACTAGACGATGGGGGCATACTTGCCCAACTGCCATCATACTATGATCATAGTATGAATAGTTTTTTGAAATTGTCAATATAAAAAAAAAATGGAATAATGTGAATCAATTCAAAGGATTTTTATGTCTTTGATGATTCCATAGAATTTGATAATTTGTCATTTATATTTATTTTATGAATTGTTTTTATCGACAAGTTGCTTTATCAATGAAATATCTTTGATCTATGTTGAATTGATTGGTGTGTACATGTATCAATCAAATGAATTTCATTATGCTATGGCTCAATATTCAATTAGGATTGGTCTTTTGAAACAATTCATTGCATTGATCAAATACAATATCAATAAACCATTTTACCTAGACTCACTAGCCCATTCCCATACTACTTACTAGGTAAATCAAATTGATCGTTCCAAAATGAGCCACTATGTGGATAAAAAATATTTATGTACATATATTATTCTAATATAGAATTAGAATATATTCTATAATAATTATATACATTAAACTCATAGTAGCTAGTGGTTTATTGATAAATTGAGTTAAATGGGCCCTTTTAACTCAGTGGTAGAGTAACGCCATGGTAAGGCGTAAGTCATCGGTTCAAATCCGATAAGGGGCTTTACTTTCGATTTTATCATCAAATTTCAACCGTAGTATTCCTATTTGATTGAACGGAAAATAAACATATTGTTTGTTTTGCTTCTATTTGTAATTAAAAAGATAATAAACCATTTCATTAAATGAAAAAATGGAATTATATATAATTATTTACTTTTTAGTTATCTTTCATTATTCTAAGTTATCATTATAATGAATTATAGTCTAA